TAGGAATTTAGTAAACTACTGGGATCTTAGATATTAAGGGTTCATAATTCATATGAATGTAGAAAATAATATAGAATTTCAAAGACGGATATTTGAATATTATAAAACATAGCAATTAATATATAATTTCGGTTTTTTTTATCAAATATATTTTTATCAATAATCAATATCTTAATTAGATAGTAAGATTTTTTTTTTTGAATTAAAATGACATTGTAATATTGTAATTATTATTTTTATTATAACATTAAAATATAAATAATATTATAATAAAAAAATTCCTTTTTAGTTCTTTTTTTTATGTTATTTATGTTATTGTTATATAGGGTCTGCCCTAAGAAAAGGAGAAGAAAAAAATGAAAAAGAAAAGTGCAATCCCGATCATGATGAAACATTCTGGTGTTTTCATTCGGAAAGGTGAAAGCTAAGACAAAAAAAAACGAATCGACCGTTCAAGTATTCAAAATTACACGCTAAAAATGATAGAACATAGGGGCATAGCATATTAGCATATATAATAATATATTTATGTATAACATTATTATATATAATAATATACATAATATATGTGTATACATAATATACATGTGGTATATGTGGTATATATCCATCTATATTGAATTGAATTTCGAATACGGAACTGATAGAATCTTTTCTTATTGGACCACCGATAGAGATGAAAGAAGATAGACAATAAACCCAAACAGGAGAAAACGCTTTTCAATATGGAACTGCTATCTAATGAATTCAACGGTTCCGGCCTAATATAAATAAACGAATAAAGAAGAGCGGCATCAAGACCCTAATCACAAAAAAGGTGGGGATATGGCGAAATTGGTAGACGCTACGGACTTAATTGGATTGAGCCTTGGTATGGAAACCTACCAAGTGATAACTTTCAAATTCAGAGAAACCCTGGAATTACAAATGGGCAATCCTGAGCCAAATCCTGTTTTCTGAAAACAAACAAGTATTCAGAAAGTGATAATAAAAAAGGATAGGTGCAGAGACTCAATGGAAGCTGTTCTAACAAATGGAGTTGGCTGCGATGCGTTAGTAAAGGAATCCTTCCATCGAAACTCCAGAAAGGATGAAGAATAAACCTATATATACGTATACGTACTGAAATACTATCTCCAAACCAAATGATTAATGACGACCCGAATATTTTTTTTTTTTATATGTTTATATGAAAAATGAAAGAATTGTTGTGAATCGATTCCAAGTAAAAAAAAAAAAAATGGAATATTCATTGATCAAATCATTTACTCCATCGTAATCTGATAGATCTTTTGAAAAAAGGATTAATCGGACGAGAATAAAGATAGAGTCCCATTCTACATGTCAATATCGACAACAATGAAATTTATAGTAAGAGGAAAATCCGTCGACTTTAGAAATCGTGAGGGTTCAAGTCCCTCTATCCCCAAAAAGGCCCAGTTGATTCCCTAATTTTTTATCCTATACTCTCATTTCGTTATCGGTTCAAAGTTCATTATGTTTCTCATTCATTAATTTTTTCTTTTCACAAGCCTTGTGGTATATATGATACACATACAAATGAACATCATTGAGCAAGTAACCCCGATTGTAAATTGGAATGATCATATTATCGCCCGTACTGTACTGAAACTTACAAAGTCTTTTTTTTTTTAAGATCTAAGAAATTCCACCAAGGCCTGTATAACACTTTGTAATCCCCTTTTCGTCTTTTTAATTGACATAGACCCAAATCATCTATTAAAATGAGGATGATGCGTCGTGAATGGTCGGGATAGCTCAGCTGGTAGAGCAGAGGACTGAAAATCCTCGTGTCACCAGTTCAAATCTGGTTCCTGGCACATGGGTTATTTGTATGAGTATCTATTCTACAAATTGGTCGACATACATGTTCATTAATAGTATAGATCATGATACATATTTATCCATCTAAGTGGCGGCTGGAGAGATAAGATACCCCTTTCTATTTAATAAATAGAGTCTATATTTAATAAATATAGAATATTTATAGATGAGTAAAGAGTATCTAAAGTATGTAAAAGAAATATATTTTATTGCCTCTTCTTTTTATTTATTTGTTCATACTGTGTCTCCTCTCGTTCACAAAGAATGGTACTACTTCTTCTATATTACAAGTAATTGAAAGACCCCAAGCCTGGTCTAGGGGAGTTGGGGGGTACGAATAGCCAAGATTCATCTCAGATATAATACAAATAGAATCTGATCCCCTTGCATTCATTTCTTTCGATTTTCTTTTCATATTCTATTTATTTCCCCCTGTGTTGTTACTTTATGGGTTTTTCTGGACCCCATCTAAGTGATGTGCGCGGTACATAGTTCTGCATCATTAACTCTTTCATCCTATTGACTCAGCTCATATGAAAAAAGTATCTTTCAAAAATTTCAAATCGTACTGAATCCCTCTAAATTTAATTGTTTTTTTTTTTTTTTTATATTTATTATTTAGTTTAGAATTTCTTTTTTTTAGCTTATCCATAAT